TCCCATTCGGAAAGATATCATCTCATAATTATCTATGGCTGTTTATGTCTCTAGCATGACCACTTGATAAAATGTGGAGGAAAGTAGGACAAATGGCCGATACTACTGGAAGGATTCCTCTTTGGATAATAGGTACTGTAGCCGGTATTCTTGTGATCGGTTTAATCGGTATTTTCTTTTATGGTTCATATTCCGGATTAGGTTCATCCCTGTAATAATCGGATGAACTGAGTTGTAGACATGAAAGCATAAGAACTCAACGGGATCCCCCTCGAATCAGACAAGGAAAGAGGGGGTAAGTCCCGTTGAGTTCTTAATAATCATAATATTTTTTTTTTAGAGATGTTTCAAAAACCTCCACCTTTTCTGATGATGTTTTTAAAAAATGAACTTCGTTAATTGATTCAGAACATCTGTTACTCAATAGTATCTGTCAATACTTAAAACAAAGAAGGAATCACTCGATTTACCCTTTTTGGATGACTCACAATTATATATAAATAGAATATATTTCTATCAATCAGATATCATGCAAACCCTTTCTATACTAATAGAATAGAACCTTACTCCATTTAATCTAATAAATATTTAATCTAATAAAAGTGAAATTTTTTTTTATAAGTTCGTTGAAATTGAAGAAGTTCTATATTGCTCAATAAATTGACCTATATTTATTTGTCCACTACCACTATGTTACGTAAGAAATCTAAAAAAGGGTTATGATAAAATAAACCTATATAAAAAAAAAAAAAATGAAAACTACAAATATCCATTTTTTACGAACGGGATCGAGAATCTTTATTAATTCGACACAAGAAAGGGTTGGGTAAAATTCCGTTTCTTGTGTCAAGGACTAGGAGACGAACAATCTCCCCTAAAATCCTTTGTTCCTCTCATTTATACTTTGGTTTCTATTCTCCGCTTATTTATCTTTTGTTTTGATTCTAGTCAAATATAAAACTATTGATTCATTCTATATCATACCGTTTCAATTTGGATTGAAAAAACAAATAAATAAAGAAGAGTTAAGTAAAACAGTCGCCTTCACAATATACTATGACCAGGAATGCGGTATTAAGTAATTCCCGAAATCCGGTAGAATAAAGAATATAAATAAGCAAAATTTTTTTGATCATACATAATTCCCAACAAAAATTTGTTTATTTTTAGAGCTTGATGTTGATAAATCCGCAGATCTAGAAATTCATTTCGGACAATTGAACCTTCTCAAACTGTTTCTTTTTAAGAACCAAAAAGATTTGTGCCAAAATAACAGATGCCAAGAAGAGCAAAAGACCTTGGACACGTAATGGATCTTGAAGTACTATTTCCGCATCTCCCTGACCAAATCCACCCACATTAGGATTACTCGTTAATGGTTGATCAAGTTTGATGGATTCGCCCTCTGAAACAAGAAGTTCCGGTCCTGGAGGGATAATATCAACCACTTGACGTCCATCCGATGCATCCGCTATGGTTATTTCGTACCCCCCTTTTTCTTTTCGTATTATTTTGCTTACTATACCTGCTGCTGTAGCATTATAAACATTATTGTTACTCTTGCTCCCGTCGGGATAAATCTGACCCCTTCCCCTGTTCCCGCCTACATATATGGGATATTTTAAGAAGTGCACATCTTTCTTAGTAGCGGGGTCCGGGGAAAGAATAGGAAAGGTGATTTCACTATATTTCTGACCAGGAACCGGACCTATCACAAGAATATTTTTTTTAGTGGGACGATAGCTCTGAAAAGACAGATTTCCTATCTTTTCTTTAATCTCGGGCGAAATACGATCGGGAGGGGCTAATTCAAACCCCTCGGGTAAAATAAGAACAGCCCCGACATTCAAAGCTCCTTTTTTACCATTAGCAAGAACTTGTTTCAGTTGCAGATCATAAGGAATTCGAACAACTGCTTCAAATACAGTATCAGGAAGTACCGCTTGTGGAACCTCGATATCCACGGGTTTATTAGCTAAATGGCAATTGGCACATACAATACGGCCAGTCGCTTCTCGTGGATTTTCATAACCCTGCTGTGCAAAAATGGGATATGCATTTGAAAGGGGTGCCTGGGTTAGTATATATATCATGAGCGATACGGAAATGGATCGAGTAATCTCTTTCTTTATCCAAGAAAAGGTATTTTTAGTTTGCATGGTCCAATCATTGATCCCGAAAATTTCTACAATAAAATTAGGTAGGTCGCTAGTATAGTTCCCTATCTATAATTTTGCTATTTACTTAAATATTAAATATAAATAATTTTACTGGAATATTGGAGGAATCCCTTGGATGGGTAGTAAGTACAATTTTGAATGTTTTGCTTATGTACAAAGTAACAAATATTATAATTGGATCGTTCGATCACTTTTCAGTCATTCATTGAATGATAAATCACTACAAGTGAAGGAGATACACGATTTAAATAACGAAAGATCCAATATTTAAAAATTGTATCTAAAATGACTGGAAAAGTAGAAACAAGACCGGATATAATTTGATCATTATGAGCAAATCCAAAATCTTTGTAGACAGAGCCAATCATTAATTCCCAACCGTGGGGCGAATGGAATCCTATACATAAATCAGTTAATAAAAGAATAGAAAAAGCTTTTATTGTGTCGCTTAAGTTGTATAGGAATTCTTGAAACCAAGAGTTAAGAATAACAAGTTCTTCATTACCTAGAATAGAATAACCACTTAGAATACCGAAACAGATTATATTTGTCGAGAAGTGTAAAATTGTATGGATGCGATCCTCGTTGTGCATCTTGATCAATTGGATCGTTTCTTTGTAGATTTCGATGCGAGGCTTTTGTAAATGTGTTTCCGGGTATTCCTTTATCATTTCGTCCAAACGTAAGAGTTCCTCTAAGTCTATGAATTCTTTTAGAATACTCTTTTCTTGAATATCATTCAAAAAAATTTCGGATTGCCTAGTATTCCACCAATTAGTAAACCAAGATTCCAGACTTTTATTAAATGAGAGAGAGATCCACCAAGGCAAAAATACTATAGATGCAAGATATAGAAGGGAAATTAATACTTTCTTTTTTGCCATTTTTTCGTCTGTGAATTTAAAAATTTTTAATGAACGCACCTCATTCGTCGACTCTATATGATACTAATATTTCTATCAAGCATAAGTTCTATTACAAGTCATCGATGTATTTCCGGATTTTTTTGTGATTCAGTACAGCGGTTAGTCCTTGAATTTAGAAAGAATATAGAATAAGAAAGAGCCCTCTTCAAATTAATAGTAGTCGGATTTCGAGACGAAAGAACTCCCGTTCTATCAAAATATCAAATATTTAGAAAAAAAAATTCTTTACTTTACTTTATGATGAAATGTTTTGTTTTGATATATGATGAATCTATCATTTAGATTTGTTACTGAATTGAGTTAAGTGGATTTACATACGCATAAAAAAAATTGTGGACATAAACAATTTAGTTTTAGAATTGTTTCATATACGTTTGCTTTGGCTCGAGTAAGCGTTCTGAAGAAACTTCAGTTAAGTTATGCTATAGAAAAAAAGATGATTCTTGAGTTTTTTATCTCTTGCAAAGTATTCATTCTTCAGTTCCTTTTTTCAAAATACTTCAATTGGTACACGCAAGAAATAGGCCAATTCAGCAGCTTTTTGCTCAATCTCTCGTGGAGTAAAATTCTCATCAGTACGAGTCAAGGGAATGGCTCCTTGTCCTTTTATTTCCATATAAAGGACACGACGAGCATAAATACCCTCTTTAATTTCTATTCTGATGGACTGAATGTCTTTCATAAGGAATCGGAGGAATATGCGACGATTTTTTCCAGGAAATCCCCAACGAAAAATACACACTATGCCCTCTTTTATATCGAATCGATCATAACCACTACCTACATTCCACGAAATTGTGCACCACAAATAGGAGCTAATAAAAAGACCTGCGATCCCATAGAAAGACATCACGATACCTTGTGGAAAAAAAATTATTTGCTGAGAAGGAAATAAAGATATCAAATTCCTACCAAAATAACTGGACGTTCCAACCAATAAAAACCCTAATGAACCTAAAAAAAGAATAAAGGCCCAACAGAAATTACTTGTTTTTCGAGACCCCGCTATAAGTTCTACCCATATACGTTCTGATCGCCAACTCATACTCTAACTAGACCTAGTTGCATTTTATTGGAATTGGGAGAATAACAAAAATAATTTTTTTTTTACTTTTTTTTGTTTCCGAAGTAACTCTCATCAACCAGCACTATTATGATGTGAACCTTTAGGGATAATTCATCGAATTTCTTAGATCCAAACTAAAATAATAACATCCCTTTCATATGATTTCCTAATACATATAGATATATTGACTTTACATTTCAGAAATTCTCCCCGATCTATTTGAAAATAGTTATAATTCATTTATCATGTTTACACATACATAAGAGCTTATGCCCGAAGGAAGCCGCATATTATACCATATTTTACTAAATAGATATCCGTGTTATGATCCAAGTAAGTCTTGAAAAATATATATATATATATAAGATTTGTCCTTGTTGTATCTAAAAAATCTTGTTTTTTTGAACATAAAGAGATAAAGAAGCCATTGCAATTGCCGGAAATACTAAGCCCACTAAAGGCACAAAAATGGAGGGGAGACTGTTGAGAGTTATCATAGAATGGGTACCTCGATTTAATATTTGTACCTGTTATTTATTGTTATATTTATTGTTTTATATTTGAACCTTATCCTTATATTGTTATAAAGATATCTTATAATTCATATATAATTGTTATATTATACTAAGTATACCTAAGTGAGTATATATATACTTAATAGGGATAGGGAGTCTATAAGTATATGTTTTAAGAAATATATATTAATTTAAGAAATATATATTAATTAATAAAATACAATAAATATATAAATAAATGGACCTATTCATCTTTCTACATGTTTCTAATTCATCTTTCTACATGTTTCTACATGAAATATATATATACGAT